TTACATTTGTGGTGAAAGTGGAACTAGTAGTGAAAACAAGAATGCCAGTATAATAACTAGCACGAATGGTAGTGATTTAACTTCAAGTTCTAATGATCTCGAGGTAACTCAAAAATACAGGCATTTGTGGGTTCAATGCGAAAATTGTTATGGATTAAATTATAAGAAATTTTTTAAGCCAAAAATGTATATTTGTGAACAATGTGGATATCATTTGAAAATGAGTAGTTCAGATAGAATCGAGCTTTCGATTGATGCAGGTACTTGGGATCCTTTGGATGAAGACATGGTCTCTCTTGATCCCATTGAATTTCATTCGGAGGAGGAACCTTATAAAGAGCGCATTGATTCTTATCAAATAAAGACAGGATTAACTGAGGCTGTTCAAACAGGCACAGGTCAACTAAACGGTATTCCTATAGCAATTGGGGTTATGGATTTTCAGTTTATGGGGGGTAGTATGGGATCCGTAGTAGGCGAGAAAATCACCCGGTTGGTCGAGTATGCTACCAATAAATTTCTACCTCTTATTCTAGTATGTGCTTCCGGAGGCGCACGGATGCAAGAAGGAAGTTTGAGTTTGATGCAAATGGCTAAAATATCTTCGGCTTTATATGATTATCAATCAAATAAAAAGTTATTCTATATATCAATCCTTACATCTCCTACTACTGGTGGGGTGACGGCTAGTTTTGGTATGTTGGGGGATATCATTATTGCTGAACCCAATGCCTACATTGCATTTGCGGGTAAACGGGTAATTGAACAAACATTGAATAAGACAGTACCTGAAGGTTCACAAGCGGCTGAATATTTATTCCATAAGGGCTTATTCGATACAATCGTACCACGTAATCTTTTAAAAGGCGTTCTGAATGAGTTATTTCAGCTCCACGCTTTCTTTCCTTCGACTAAAAATGGAATCAAGTAGACCTTTAAGGTCAATTATTTTTTTGTGGCGAACAAGCTGTTAGTTTATCAGACATATATTCCATGTAGAAAAATTAAATTCATAAGTACATTTTTTTAGTTCTACATTCCTTGCACTTATTATATATTCATTTATAGTATAATTATATACGACTTAAAATTAATAACGTTAAATCTATTTTAAAATATATAATATTAAGAATAACAGGTACAAATATTAAACCGAGGTACCCATTCTATGACAACTCTCAACTTACCATCTATTTTTGTGCCTTTAGTGGGCCTAGTATTTCCGGCAATTGCAATGGCTTCTTTATCTCTTCATGTTCAAAGAAACAAGATTTTTTAAACCCGATGCGACCCAATCTCAGCCATTTTTTTCAAGACTTAGATTAGACATGGATCATAAAATGGATATCCATTTAGTAGACTATCGTATAAGATGTGCCTTCTTCCGAACATGAATTAAATGTAACTGAAAGAGCTCTTATGCATGTGGAAATATGTTATATGTTTAAAATAATTAAATTATAGCTATTTTAAAATAGATCAGGATCCGCAGATCTCTGAAATGTAAAGTCAATGAAATGCATGTCACTATCTCTATCTATAGGAGATCATATAAAGGGGATACTAGTATTTTACATCTAGCCAATTCGATGAATTATGCCTAAAGGTTCCCATCAGAATAGTGCTAGTTGATGAGAGTTACTTCGGAAAAAGAATAAAGTCAAATTTTTGGGGGGTTATTCTCTCAATTTCAATAAAATGCAACCGGATCTAGTATGAGTTGGCGATCAGAACATATATGGATAGAACTTATAACGGGGTCTCGAAAAATAAGTAATTTCTGCTGGGCCTTTATCCTTTTTTTAGGTTCATTAGGATTCTTGTTGGTTGGAACGTCCAGTTATCTTGGTAGGAATTTGATATCTTTATTTCCGTCTCAGCAAATCATTTTTTTTCCACAAGGGCTCGTCATGTCTTTCTATGGCATCGCAGGTCTCTTTATTAGTTCCTATTTGTGGTGCACAATCTCCTGGAATGTAGGTAGTGGTTATGATCAATTCGATAGAAAGGAAGGAATTGTGTGTATTTTTCGTTGGGGATTTCCTGGAAAAAATCGTCGCATCTTCCTTCGATTCTTTATGAAAGATGTTCAGTCCATCAGAATAGAAGTTAAAGAGGGTATTTATGCCCGGCGTGTCCTTTATATGGACATCCGAGGCCAGGGAGCTATTCCCTTGACTCGTACTGATGAGAATTTGACTCCACGCGAAATTGAACAAAAAGCTGCGGAATTAGCCTATTTCTTGCGTGTACCGATTGAAGTATTTTGAAATGAACTGAAAATTATTTCTCATCAGGAGGTAAAAAATAAAAAAATAATAGAGGCATCTCCTATATCAAAATATTCCATTTCGGGATTAGGTCCAATTTTTTTATATTTTGAGAAATAAGGGAGTTAGCTCGTCTCGAAATACGGCATTACTTGAAAGGGCCTATTTGGGACATTCATCGAAAGGACACAATACAATTGCTGCGAATTTTCTCAATTGAGATATCAGTAAAAAAAATAAGATTTTTTATTATTTCTTCATTCGAATTTGAGACGGACTCTTATTCTATTTGGATATTCTTTATATATTCAAGGACTAACCATAACCAATACATCACAAATAAAAAACAGTGAATAGATTCAAAGGAAAGATACCTTGTAATAGAACTCATTGCTTGATAGAAATATTGGATCGCATAGAGTTTACAAACGAGGTGGGTTCATTAAGAATTCACAGATGAAAAAAATGGAAAAAAATAAAGCATTCATTCCCCTTCTATATCTTGCATCTATAGTATTTTTGCCTGGGTGTATCTCTCTTTTATTTCATAAAAGTCTAGAATCCTGGATTACTAATTGGTGGAATACTAGGCAATCCGAAACTTTCTTTAATATCATTCAAGAAAATAGTATTCTAGAAAAATTCATAGAATTCGAGGAACTCTTCCTGTTGAACGAAATGATAAAGGAATATCCGGAGCCACATCTACAAAAGCTTAGTATAGGAATACACAAAGAAACAATCCAATTGATCAAGATGCACAATGAAGATCGTATCCATATGATTTTACACTTCTCGACAAATATAATCTGTTTCATTATTCTAAGCGGTTATTCTATTCTGGGTAATGAAGAACTTGTTATTCTTAACTCTTGGGTTCAGGAATTCTTATATAACGTAAGCGACACGATCAAAGCTTTTTGTATTCTTTTATTAACGGATTTGTGTATTGGATTCCATTCGCCCCATGGTTGGGAACTAATGCTTGGCTCTATCTACAAAGATTTTGGATTTGCTCATAACGATCAAATTATATCTGGTCTTGTTTCCACTTTTCCAGTCATTTTAGATACAATTTTCAAATATTGGATCTTCCATTATTTAAATCGTGTATCTCCATCACTTGTAGTGATTTATCATTCAATGAATGACTGAAAAATGATCCACTGATATTAATTATTAATCCAATTATAATGTTTGTTACTTTGTACATAAAGAAAGCGTTCAAAAAAGTACTTACTCTTTCTATTTCTCCAGAGGATTTTTCTTATATATGAGTAAACTTATTTCCATACATAGCAGAATCGTGGATAGGGAACTATACTAGCAACCTACCTAATTTATTGTAGAAATTTTGGGCTCAATGATTGGACCATGCAAACTAGAAATTCTTGGACAAAGGAACAGATTACTCGATTCATTTCCGTATCGCTCATGATATATATAATAACTCGGACATACATTTCAAATGCATATCCCATTTTTGCACAACAGGGTTATGAAAATCCAAGAGAAGCGACTGGGCGTATTGTATGTGCCAATTGCCATTTAGCTAATAAGCCCGTGGATATTGAGGTTCCCCAAACGGTACTCCCCGATACTGTATTTGAAGCAGTTGTTCGAATTCCGTATGATATGCAACTAAAACAAGTTCTTGCTAATGGTAAAAAGGGGGGTTTGAATGTGGGGGCTGTTCTTATTTTACCCGAGGGATTTGAATTAGCTCCCCCCGACCGTATTTCTCCCGAGATGAAAGAAAGGATAGGCAATCTGTCTTTTCAGAGCTATCGCCCCACAAAAAAAAATATTATTGTGATAGGTCCTGTTCCTGGTCAGAAATATAGTGAAATAACCTTTCCTATTCTTTCTCCCGACCCCGCTAGTAAAAAGGATGTTCACTTCTTAAAATATCCCATATATGTAGGCGGGAACAGGGGACGGGGACAGATTTATCCCGACGGAAGCAAGAGTAATAATACAGTTTATAATGCTACAGCAGCAGGTATAGTAAACAAAATTATACGAAAAGAAAAGGGGGGATACGAAATAACCATAGTGGATCCATCGGATGGACGTCAAGTGGTTGATATTATCCCTCCAGGGCCAGAACTTCTTGTTTCAGAGGGTGAATCTATCAAACTTGATCAACCATTAACAAGTAATCCTAATGTGGGTGGATTTAGTCAGGGAGATGCAGAAATAGTACTTCAAGATCCATTACGTGTGCAAGGACTTTTGTTCTTCTTGGCATCTGTTATTTTGGCACAAATCTTTTTGGTTCTTAAAAAGAAACAGTTTGAGAAGGTTCAATTATCTGAAATGAATTTCTAGATTTTGCAACATCAAGTTCGTAAAAAGAACCATATTTTTTTAGGGGCATTATTAGTCTTCCTAGTCTTGTACACAAGAAGGGGAATTTTCTACATCCCTTTCTTGTGTCCAAATAATAATGAGTCTTCATACCAGTTTCTCAAAGATTCCTATCCTTAGTTTCTATTTTTTCAGGTTTCGCATAATTTTTGGGGGTACTTAGTACTTTATGTATAATTAAAGTAGTGGGCAAAAAGAGAGGTCATTTTAGATTTAGTCAATGAACTTAGAAAGATAGATACTACCTAGGCCAGATGGTCGGAATTAACCAATTAAGTTCATTTTTCAAAACATCATCAGACAAAACAAATGGGGTTTTAGTAAACATTGGAAAGGAAAAGGGGATCCATTTGTTTTGTC